CCTTTGCTAACTCCGCCTGTAAGGAAGTTAGTCCATAGCGCTCACCGGTCCAAAGCATTTAGAAATCGTCCGTCGATTGAGAGATGGAATCAAACGCACAATGGGAAGTGGGAGATAGGCTTGGAGACAAATGGTACTTGGGAGCTGCGCCGCTTCAAGAGGAAACCCGGGAGTCGATCACACGAAAACTTTGCAGTAACCCTACTCAGCACCAATAAGCGACCATTCCTTAACGAGGGAGTACTCAGCGGGAAATCTCTTTAGACTTTAGAGAAGAAAAGTCCTAAGCAGCAAGGTCAGTCAATTCTTTCTTTTAGGAAGGCTCCCACGTGCCATTGATTTAGCTGAATTAGCTCTTGCCGTTGGCGCTCTTCTCTTTTCTGAAGCAACGGAGGAAGGAAGTTACTCTACTGTTAAGTGGAGGAAATGGAATTCATAAGTCACACAAGAATTGCTCAAGGTTGGAGGCAGGGCTACGGGCGGCTAGAAGGGATCATCCCACACAAGGAATAGAGAGGAATCCCCTAAAGAGAAATGGGAAAACCTATGCTATTTCAGCTGTTGGTGCCATTGATTAAGTTGAGTTTGGGAAGGCGGTCTCCTATATAGGAGAAAGACTGATTTTAGCGGACATTGCTTCTACGTAGTTTCGTACCCTTGCAGTGGAATAGGAAAAAAGTCTTTCATCAACTAGAACTCCGAGTGAAGGCAACTCAATAAGTAGAGTCTCTATCGCCCTTGGGCTAGGAAGCAGAGAAGGGAGAAGATCTAAAAGAATTAGCTCGGGTTCCAAAGAAAAAAGAAAAGAAGAAATTCCGGTGAGAAAAGCATTCCTTTGACCTTCACTCTTGATGGTTGAATGTTCACAAGACATGTGACCATGACTTATAGAAATGCGCAGATTTGGTAGGTCTCCCGTGAATGAAGTGAAAGAGAAGTCGCCTCTCCCGCAGCAGTTAGCTCTTTTCCCTGAGCTGAGGGTATGAAAGAACTTGGAGTTGCCGCTCTTGGTGCTTTGGCATTTGCAATAGGAAGTTGAGTAGGGGCATGCCTTAAGGAAAGGACTCAGTCTCTCGGGTATCTATCAACATATAGAGATCTTGCCTCTGTCGCTGCATAGAGTTATCTTCCTATTCAATCTCCGAGTTCGATACAGGTTTGAGTCGACTGATAAGGAGAGGAGGACACTCAATGAGAAAAAGAAGGGGTAAGAAGGTAAACAAACGGAACCGAACCTTCCTTTTATGAATCAAATGGCATAGGCATAAGCTGTTCTTTCAGAGCGCTGAGTGTGGTTAGTTGGCGAGCTAGCTGCCGTCTTTGTTATGTTTGGCTTGGAAGTCTATTATCAGAAGGACTCTTTGGGAAGTGAAAGACTACTACAACTTTTCTAGGAAGTATGAAGTGTACAGTGCACTAGCAGGAGGACTAGAATCATCTTCTTCTTATTCAATTCCTTTCCCCGGCCAGGAGACATAGTGCTTTCATTCGCAAAAGACGAAGACGAATCTCTTGTTCAAGAATCCCCCGCCCGATTGTTCTTAGGAGTTTGGTTCGCAGTAGAATCACATAGGTGCTGGCACATAGAAAAATCGCTTCGGTAGAAGCTACCTCGATACAATGAGCTCTTCCGAGTCAGTCTACTTCTCAGTCTAAGAGGTCAGCAAGAACAGCACAAAGAGCAGCAGTTGATTCAGCCGTCACGACTTCAACTAAACTTCCGGGGAACTTTCGCTAGAATCAGGAAAATGCTTTTGCTTTATAGAGCCAAGAAAGGCCTTTGAAAGCAAGACATAAGGAATGGGAGTCAGAAGGAAGGGACCCCTATGAAGTAGAGCCTGTAGCGCTTTTACCCGCAGAACTCAAACCTATCCGAGGGTTAGGTGAAAGGGATCGGGAGAGCAGTTGAAGACCTCTCGCCTTCGTTGAGCGTATTTCAAAACCTCCCTAAAAGTGCACTTGAGGAGTTTAGCGGCCACGCTTGTACCTGTACGGCTCTTTCTTTCACCTTGAAAACCGAGTTGGAATGCTTTTAGAATAGAATGCTTCGTAACCTCACCCTTTCCATCGTTAACACTCCTCCTTAAGCTTCGCTAAAGCGACTACGTACCTCGCTGCTGCTAAGTGTGAATATCCTGAGGCTATCGAGAGTAGGCAGAGGACTATAACATAGAAGAATGGCTACCCGGGCCAAGAAGGGCGATCCATTAGCACGCACCTAGCAAGTCAAGAGTCTGGTCTGATAAGGAATGCGAATGAAGCTATCTTTCCTACTAAATGTATGGTATGCTCTATCTTTGGACCTATCATTCGATCCGTTGAACCCAAAGCCTATGACAGCTATCAAGCTTGGAGTTGTCCCTAGATACTCTATATTGGTTTTGGGGGAAAGAGTATCAGAACTCTAAGCTGGAACGCTCTTATCTGGAAAAAGTGTTCTACCCTACCCCTAACTACTCTTCCCCGAGCTTCAGCAAGATTACCCATTTTGTTGTGCTAAGCATATGGAAATGGATAACTTCTTGATAGGTCAAGCTTCCTTACTCTTAGTAGAGTCGCGGAAGAAACTCCATTTCTCTAACCAAGACCGGTGGTCATCCCGCTTCATATTAAAGACTATAAAGACTCTATCTAATTTGTTTTGTCCCGCATCTTCAACCGCAGCCTTGAATTGGAATGGAAAGAAAGGACAAACCCAACTAAAAAGAAAGAAAAGTGCCGCCCTTTCTTAGATAGAATCTTCCCCCCGTTCTAGTATAGAACTGAGTCAAGCCTTAAAAAGAAAAGCAAGCTAAGCTTCTTTTTCTTGCGGAAAAGGGCCAGGCAAGGCTCTGAAAGACTATCTGGGGTATCCTGTGGTACCAATGCAATGTGTCCAATCCAAGGGAATGAGGAGAAGGGAATTCGCTCTTGATAAGCCCCCCTTCGTGTCCAATCCGTAGTGACATGATAGCACTTTTAACAAGGTGGGAAGTCAGTTGCAGATTGATGCCGAGCTAAGCTTCGAACGCTCCTTTAACGCAATCCAGTAAGGGTAGCTCCTTTCGGGGAGTCAAGAAAGGTACAAGTTTTAGAAAAAGCCACACTCATGGAAGAGAAGGGAGAAGATCTAAAAGTATTAGCCTGCAAGAAGCGAAGACACAAATGCAGGCTTTGATGATTAGCAGCATCTTGTCTGAGCGAGTGAGCGTGAAGGCATCAGAAGAGGAGCGTAGCAGCTCCCCCGATAGGGAGAGGAGCAGGGGCCATCTCTTGCCTCTTGCGAACATCTGGGCAGTCAACTCAATTCCCACAATCTGAAGGCTATTTGTTCTCGAATATGCGAGATGGACAAACTCGGCTTCATCTAATGCTTGCTCTCATCTTGCTAAGAAGTTAGCACTACCTTATTCGCTTACCAGAGAGCTTAACCAATAAGAAATCCTTCTTTATTAAAGAAAGCACGGCAATGCGCAATCGCTAAACAAGCCACTAAAGCTACCCACTAATGCAGTCTATTGCTCCTATAGGGAATAGAGACTAGGAAGAGTGATACGTGCTACTCCTACTGCTTCCCTTCCCCATGGTTTAAAGAGCTTGCCTTAGGCTTAGCCTTACTTAGTATTCATCGCATCTCTCAAGACTAATGCAAAAAAATAAGACTAAAGCACTAATGCTACAACTCCTACTATAAAGCAAGCCATAAAGCGAAGGAGAATGACACAGTCTTCTAAGAGTTCTGTGGCATCTAAGACTTCCTTACTTTTGACTTTACCGAGGAAGAGAAGAGAATGCCATTTGAAGGGAAGATGGAGAAGAAGTATATAAGATCTACAACCTATTCTCTTTTAAGAAGAAGTTCTTTTGAAGACAGCCTATTCTTTTTCTTTGACTTCCTTGACTTACTATCAACTAAGTGTACTTCCTTGAAAACTTCAGCTCACTAGACTGCTTGCTACTGTACTGATTCGCTTGGAATGAACCCTTCTCGAACACTCAGAATTCTAGACGATCAAGGGATGAATAGTCTTGGACTGGTGGGATCCTAAGAGTTCGACTTCCTTTTATTCCCTTAGAGATGAAAGAGCCATCGAGGTTTAGCCCTTTATCAGCTTCTCTCGGAGGAGTCATAGTCCCATTCATACGATCCTGAAGTTGGGGGAGTTAGACTTACTATCCCACTTTCACTTGGTCTCGCTTTTGAGACGTCCTGCTGTTAGGAAGCCTGTTTCCATCGAAGAGTCCGGTATCATGGTCTACCTTCTTACAGCATCGATACCGAGCTTTGGCCTACCTTTCTCAAGCCTCTTCCCGTTTCTAGAGAAAGGCAGTCCCGTAAGCCTTAGGAGAGATCAGGAAAAGCTATTATAGTAGCCCCCCTATCCGGGCTTTATGACTCTATATTCATATTCATGCGAGCAACTTAGTCCCTGTGATCCTGGAAGTCATGCAAGCGTGTTCTTATCCAATCAATCCCTATTGCTCAATCCAGTGGCATCGAAAGTCTTCTTCTTTCGTTCCTTGGGCTGTTGGAGGCATTCAAAAGGCGTCTTCAACAATGAAAGTGACCTTATCTTTGTTAAAAAAGCCATATTTGGTGTGGAAAGCTCTCCCCCCCTCGTACGTTGGTCTCGATCCTCTCGTATCGTATTCACTCTAGCTTCTTTTTTCCTCTTCCTTTACCTTTCGATTTCGAGAAGACAGTGCCAGATCTTTATACAGTTGCAAAGGTACCCTTCTTGATCAAGCTTGAGTGCTGTCGATTACTTTCTTTCCTGTTGAAGGAATACCCGCTGCTAGAGTACTCGTAAGAGCTGCCAAGGCGCTGACTGAAAGGATGATAGGATTATCCTCTTTTGGGAAGGATTAGGCCTTAGACTGGAACAATTCTAAAAAAGAAAAAGGGGGCGTTGCGTTCTTCCTGTCTTGAGGTAGGTATGCTTACGTGATTGAGGATTGAAGTAGGATATGTCCCTATATGATGCAGAGGGTATATGATTGGAAGACTGGCAGGAATACTTAATTAATGCTTACAACGGTAGAAGGACTAAAAGGAACTTATCATCATCAGACAAAAGGAGAGGGGTATGGGCCTACAGAAGGCAAAATATGAACGCCCTCTACTTAACAAATGAACGAATCAAGACAATATCAGACTGGGAGGAAGACTGCGACTACTCTTAGACCACTTCGACTTAGGGTTAAAGTGAGGGTAGTCATGAGGCTAATTGGTAGTTATGCTTACAAAGGATCAAGAAAAAAGCATTGAAACTTCCACGATTAAGCCATAGGGGACTACTTTCAATACAGAATTTCCGAAAGAATCTCAATTGGAAAACTGTTATCAAAGCGGGGATTTTTCCTTGTAAAGGGCCCTCACGTAAGACTTTCATCTTCAACTTCATGATCGGGTGTACTATATGGACTAGACGGCCTATGGGATATACTTTCAAGCCGAGGCATTCCGAACTCATGGGGCAACTTTTACATCGATCGTGAAAGAAGAAGGCTCGGAAAAAGAAAAGAGACTTCAACCCTTAGCTTCACTTCAGGGGTTTCCCAGTCTCAAGGCAAAGGAAATGCCGTAAGCAAGAAAGACGATCGGGAAGGATTACAAACCTGAAAGAACGTACCCACGCTCTACGATAACAACTGACCGACTGGACGAGAGACGTAGTCCGCCCGGAAGGTAAGCAACTACTGGAACTCAAAGCACCCTCACACCTGACTCTGATTCAACAACAAAAGGAAATGCGCCAAGCGAGAGCTTTGACATCACTCGTGACTCAAGAAGGGAAGAAACTTCACTCGCACAACCAACAAAGAGAAAAGGAGGACTTTCGGCGGATGACGAGGGAAAGTACCCTCAGGCCAAATGAAATTCAACCTGATACGATTGATTCCCTTGCCTCAAAGGTAGAACCTTAGTGTTGGGGCTATGCTATTCCACATCAACAGCAAATGAGAGAGCAATATAAGACAGACAAGAGCCAGACAGAAGAGCAAGACAAAGTACTCAAGCAAAAGTAACTGGACCACCGGAAAGAGAGTATGGAACCTGAAAAAAAGGCTCCTGCACCTCGAAAGAAAGGCAAAGCAAACTGCCTTGTAGATTCCAGTATGAACTCAAGGCAATTCACTCTTGTAACGAAGGTAAAGTCTTTTCCAACCCAATATGCTCAACCCTGAATGAGATTGATTTGAGGACTGGGTTTGAAGCAATTGAGAAGCGGTTGTTCGTCTGTAATCTTACCTTGGGTGAAAAAAGGAATAGCCGTTCTCTCCTGACCTAGTTTCACTGAGACGAAGGTGGGCTATAGGACTGATCAAAGAGACTATCTGTCTTTCGGGACATGCATCCTATCCTAAGAAAGAGGGGTACGTGTGTTCTCCAAGCCCAGTTCAACTAGCTGATCCGAGGAAAGCATAAAGAGATAGATCAGTTGCTGCCAAAGCTATAGACTCAGGTCTAACAAGGGGCTATCAAGCTTCTCACTAAAGGTGCTCATCAATACCTATTCTTCTTGGTTGTTCCCGACTAGCTGAACCCGAAGAGTGAGTTAGAAGGACCGCTATCAACTTATTCAGAATTCCTTTTGGGAGATTCCTCATTTAAGGAGCTTGAGAATAGGGTGATCGGATCGTTCCAATGAGGGAAGCCTGCCCATCGAGTTGAGTGGAGATTCTAAAGGAAAAGGTAAAGGTAATGGCACCACTACTGCTTTCTATCCTCCTGGTCGTTTTGGTTGTTTATTGATAGAACGTAAGACGACTTCTTATTGATCCGAGAATTTTTGGGTTTCCCCTTCTAGGGAACCTGAGTATGAGGATTAGCTTACCAAGAAAGCCTATAATATAAGTGGCTGGCACCCTTTGTGTCTAAGTTGGATTGGGTTAGAGGATATGGAAAGGTATCTTATTATATGATCTGAAAAGAAAAGAGATCAAAGTCTAGTTCCACTTTCACTAATGTGCGGGTAAACTTAGTATGACGCCTAGCCCAGTAAGAATATCTTGTCCGGCTTAAGACCAGACCTGGCTTTGAGTGAGTCGAGTAAATAGATGGCATTTCCAAGGTTCTCTTTCTAGATGGAATCAATCCTATCTCGCCAGAGCGTGTGGGAAAGGTAAGACTCTTTTTCTATTCCTTGGAGAGTAAGAGCATTCGATACTTTCAGTCCTGGGAAAGATCATTTAATAGAGAGACGGGAGTAAATCATTTCGCATAGCCGGGCTCTTGCCCATTCTTTCTTTCGTGGGCATGTACTAAAGGAAGCGTAGAAGTAGGAGTAGGAATAGCAGGCACTGATCTTGACCCTTACCCCCCGGAAGGGGTTCTAAGACCCTTAGTCCAATTAGACTGAATTAGTGGTAGTATGCCTTTCCTGATTTCTTATTTTCTTCGCTATACCTTTACTGTTTGGAGGAAGAGAATCAGCTGTTACAGACCCGGTTGTGAAAGAAGGCAAGTCTACTGACTTGGCTCTTTGAAGGACAACATCCCTTGTTAATGTACGAGGAGGGGGACTAGAAGAAAGATGCCCACAATCCGATGCTAGAGGAACTGAACTGCCAGTATATCAAGATCTTAAGTATGAAAGGGATCCCCTAATGAAGTCAATCAGACAAAGTAGATTATCTCATGGAGTGAGCAAAGACAGATTCGTCATGGTTCGTTCTTTCAGTCAGAAGGGCTGCTCTTCCTGCTTTAGTCAATCAATGCGGAGGTACCTTTCTTCGCTTAGTAGCACTATTCTTGCAATAGGGGTTAGGTTAGGGCTATCCTTTTCATTCTCAGTCCTTGGGCGATTCAGTCCAAAGAGGAAAGGCCAAAGGTAGTGCGGGTGACCCAGTTCTTTAGGTATTGGCCCAAGTCGTCAATCGGAGTAGGACTACCGGTGATTCCACCTTGGAACGAGCAAGCTATCTTCTTACGGGGTGGCGGCGGGCTAGCCCTTTTCCTCGCTGCTTTGATCTGCTATCAGACTGGAATTGGGTGTAGCTGTACACAGGAGGGTAGGGGCCTCTCTCCCTAAAGAAAGACAAAGCAGCCTACGTGGGCGAGGGTGGAAGGGAACCTCTGTTGGAGGAGGACTTTATCGCCTATAGGAAAGGTGAAAATGCAACTCGTCTATTATTACTTAGTTGTGCCTAAGACATGCTAATTGGAGAAGTACTGGACGGACGCCCAGAGGAAGATATCGCTCTTTCGAGATGAAGTCCTCAGTCTCGTAGTCTCAAGTCAAGGTTTTTGGCAAGGCCAGCTAGTGCGGGTGATGGGTCCAAGATTCAAAGGATCGAAATCGAGCTCTAAACGCTGGGCCTACGTAGAGAAGTACGGACGCTTACTTGTAGCCATTGCTCAATCTGGCTCCGAAAGAGGAGTCTTAGCGCCTTCAGCCGGTCTTGTATAGAAGGGTCTGGGCCCTAGTCGCTAGCTCTATCCCACCCGGCTTGGTCCATTTGATCAGTGAGTCTCGCTCTTCGATCAAAGGAAATTTTGTCTTGCATGAAAGAAGGATCGGGTTAGTGATCCAAGATCATGTCAAGGCTCTTGTGCGTCGCCGGCTCCCACTTCGCTTTGTGATTATTGGGGTGCTATAGTGTCTTTGCCTCCTCTACTGAGAGAAAGTTGTGGGTAGGACCCCTGTTTACGATGGCCGAGTCTTCTTCCCATTGATTCCCACTTTAACGTGGATGAGCCCCTTTCTCACCGACTTGGGTTTAGATTTGTTTGGCCATGGCATTGATCAACTGTCTAGATCTCCCAATGTGACTCCTCATAAGAAAGGTAGTTAACGAAGTGAATCTCATCTGGCTCCTCCTCACTTAGCTTTTCTGTGAGAGAGTGGATGGCCTTTTTTATTCCCTTTCCCAGTGAGGTCCATTGCATAGGAAAGAATGAAGCTCACGTGGCTTTTGTCCCTACCTTCCTTTCTTTTTTTCCTGATGGTGCTTATGGGTGGAAGACTGACCTGAGCCATCCTTGTCACCACTGTCTTACTTTTCCTTCTCTCGCCCCCCTTTTCCTTGGGCATTCTTGTTAGCCTTGTACTTGGCGGAGTCTTTCTTCTTCAAGTATATCAGCTTCTCTGCTGCCGCCATTTCCGATGCGAGGTATTTTAACCCCACGCCGCTCCTGATGGCAACTTCTTTAGCGCGGCACTTGTACGCTAACAACTTGACCCCGAAGAAAGTCCAGTGCTAGCGAACCCTTATTTGAGACATCATCTCCCGTAAGCTGCTCTCTCTCGCTTACAAAAAACTTCCATTCCTCTCGTGTTAGTACGGGAGGGAAGTGCTCATAAGGACCACCACTGCATTTGGTCAAAAGACAGGCCCCGCTGTTCCATCTACCACAAGGAAGGCGCTGACTTTAGTGGTCTTACCCATTGTCAGATCCACCGAAATGAGCCCTTTTGTTTGAGACACGCCACCATCAAAGCTGGTAACTGAGACTTCGGAAGGGATCAAATCTTGCTCGGACTTGGACAGCCTCCTTACCATTCTGAGTGGCAGTATATTCACTGCGGAAACATTGTCCACCAAGACTCTAGACACCGGCTTTCCATCGATGTGAGCTCTGATGTATAGAGGCCTCAGATGCTTGGTCATTTCTTCTGGTGGCTTCTCAAAAGTCACTCTACTGGCTCTGGTCTCTGGAAGAGACGGAGTCTTACCTTTAGAACTTTCTTCCATTACTGACTGTCCTTTAGCACGAGAGCCTTGGATCGTCATCAGGGTTGTGTCAGTTTATTGCCATAACGCTGGGTCCCTGCTCACCTCTGATCCGTCTGTTGGCTCCAGACCAGAATCAACCTCTGCAATCTCCGCAACTGGAGGAGAGTCATTTTATTCCACATCCTCATCCAGTTACTCGGGTTTATTCTCCTTTGGACCAAAGACCCGGGTTTTTTCGTAGTTTTCCGCCACCTTTGGAGTGAAAGCAATAAAGCCAAAGCAACTAGCTTTCAGTAAGAGAAAGACAAAGAAGTCTTGTTTATACAAGACAAAGTTATAAGTAAACCGGAAAGTCTTTTGATTTAAATTCAATTTCTTGCCCCATTCCCCTTGCTTCCTATCCCTCAGTGGCCCCTTTCTGGTGAACAAGAGAGAAGAGAGTGGTCTTGGTAGCACGTCAAGAGAGTAGCGAGCCCAACTAACGATCTTATTGAGGAGCATAGATGCCAAAGGCCAGTGAGTTAGAATAGTATCCTTGTGAAGCTAAGGTCAGCCAACCACAAGGTAGTCCGTATGATTCAAAGAGATAGGGGGAGGGTAGCCATGATGCGGCTTGTACAAGGAGTCAGATAAGGAGTTCTAAGTCAAGCTTGGTCAGATCTTATCCTCGATGGATGGGACTCTCTCTCCTACTTATTTAGCGAGCCCTATAGGTGTTACCGGCACCTCTTACTCTGATTTGATCTTTAACCCTTGGGCAGGCAATAAGCATTATCTAAGTCCCTAGTCTGAGTTTGATCTATGGGTCAGTCTTGCAAAGACGGATTCCTGGAAGAAGAGCAGGATTCGGGGTCAGCTCTCTCATCATAAATAAAGAAGTGAAAATGAAGACTCGGACTCGGCTAACGGCTGGCCAAGGGGACTCGGCTCCCGCCCTGCCAATGGGATAGCACCGGAGCTACTGCCATCCTCTTTCCTTCTCTATTCTTTCGCGCATTTCATCTTTTTCCTTTAAAGAAAGAAAAAGGCGGTGGTTAGAAAAGGAAAGCTGGCTCGACCGAAAGACCCTATTTTGGGCAGCCTATTCGTAGACAAAGAAAGCCGATTCGCCAATTATTATTCCTTTACTTTTAATCAAGGTCTTTCCCGAGGAAGAGGGAAGCAAGCAAAGCTAGCCCCGGATCGAATCGAAGGGAAAAGAGTGTTGTAACCGAAGTAGACTACCGAACGGGTGTGGGGGAGAATATCGCCAAAGGTTCCATTTCTGATTCCTCTCCAACGGTTAACTCAAGGGATTCTATTCTCTTTTTTCTAGGTAAAACCGAGAACTCGATTGCGGGTGAAGCCTTAGTTGTCGCTGGTGGTGGAGGAAAGGCGTAATCTGACTATTGAAAGAAAGACAAGCGCCATCTTCTTCTATAACTATAACACCCTTTCTCTAGTCTCTAGGCCTTAGTCTTCTAGCTTCTAGTTTTCACTATTCTCCTTTAGCTCCTAACTAAGCTGATGTATTGGCCGAGTCTGAAACCCCAACGGGCGGATCAGAGCAGCTCCAACTCCTAAAAGTCTTCAACTCCCTCGGATCAGCTTCCGGGAAACTCCTAAACTAAAGCCGATTCGCAGATCTTTTCTCCCAGCCTGGAATTCCCGACTTGAATTATGTTATGAATAATCGGCATCACTACCCCGCTTCCCGAGGTCGGAAGTATGTTTTTTCTAATTAGCTTAGTATCTGTCCGTTAAGAATTGAATTGGACGTTTCCTTGAGTGGAATGGGAATGGAAAAGTTCTGCTGTTCCTTTTGACTCTAAAGCAGAAAAAGATGCATAAAAGGATGCACCCCTTTTTGTTTTCTATTTCTAAAGGGGTCAACTCCTCGGTCCTGTGTGCCGACTTTCTTTATAGATGATCATGTCGGTCTTATTTGGTTTCAGTCCAGTTATTTTCTTCATTTCGATGGGTATTGTCTTTGTTGGCAGTATATTCTTTTTCTAAGATTGAGGTTGCTGGCCCTCACTCTATTACTAGATTTGACCACAAGATTTCCTCTTTGACTAGAGGCTGTCAAACGTATTTTGCGGTACCTCAAAGGGTCATTGGATCATGGATTGTTTATTCAACCCTATCGTTCGTTCTTTCATCCCTCGTACTTATTGATTAGTAGAGTCATTCCAATCAGTCTTTGCATACCAGGGGAATCCTGGACATACCAGGACTGAACAGGGACGCGAGAGTTGAATATGAGGAATTAGATCGGCCGGCGAGGAATTCCTCTTCTTTTCTTTTAATAATGCCCCAAGAGTAGGACAAAAAGGCTGCTGGGATTCATGCTATCGAATAGGCGGTTCTATTATCCCCTGTTCTCTTTGCTCTTGCTTGAGAATCAGCTGTTCGCATTGCTCTTGCGCTAGAGCCTGCGGGGAGAAAAGAAAGTCTCGCGGGTCTCTCCGACTCTGATTAGTGACATAGAGAAGAAAAGAAGATTTTGTCCATTTTAGCAGATAAGATAGCAGCAGAAGACATTTTGTCCATTCCTGCTTTCCTGAAGCTGCCTAAACTGGATCAATATCATATCACACATGCGCCATTACCATGCCTCACGTTTTAGTTCTAAGCGCAAGGAACTTACATATATTAGTATAAGAATAGGAAAGGACCTCACACGGTAGATCCGCTCATCCTGGCTTCAAATCCTAGCTTGAGAAGATTTGATTTAATTAAACAACTACTCGGCGCAAGGAAGAAAGGGGAATGGTCTCCTCTGCTGAACAAGTGGCTAGAGCAGGAATGAATGTAGCATATTTATTTTGAGAATCTATCCACAACAACCAAGATGCTTCAATACTCCCCCACTTTTGGCAATCCCACAATGAAATCCAAAGAAAGAAAGACTTTCCCACGGTCGCTCCAGGATTGGTAGAGGCTCGAGTAGACCTGCAGGATGAGATCTCTCAGTCTTGTCCTGCAGGCAGGTAAAACAGGTACTCACATAATCTTCAACGTCTTCCTTCATATTGGGCCAGTAACCTTCCTCACCTGATCTACGACCACCCTTCTCCTCTAATGGTTCCTTCCGAGGTCGTCTAATTCATTAGGATATGTCCTCACTCAGAAGAAGGGGAAGGAAGATAGGGCATCCGATTCTGAATCAATTCTTCCAGTCACAACAACGGACCTTGATGAAAACAATGAAATCAAACTGTATTTTTTGGAAGCATCTCGCTTTTTTTAATCAAAGATCGTAGCGTAGAAAAGACTCTTAAGGACCAGAGGCGTAGATGATCCAGAACTAAACCGATCGCCTGCCAGTGGCATTAGTAATGAGACTACCACCTGTGTCTATCTCGACAGGTAGGGTGAACGGATCCTTTAATTGACCTCGGGAACATGAAGGGGGTAGGGCGTATGTCGAAAGGGACGGAACTCGTTCTGTACGGGAAGAAAAAGTAGCTATGAAAAAACCCATGCATTTATTTGATGATAACTCGAAGACGCTTTCAAGTGAGTGAACCCCTAAGGTAGTTCAGTGATCTTCGGGAATGAAACTAGTTCAATGAACCTATAAGGCAAGGGATCTCACTCGATGGAAAATGACTTGATTCAGTAAGTACGCATTTTCAGCTGTCTCAGATAGATATGGATTCTTTCCCTCATCTCATTCCGAAGTCAAGTCAGGAGTCAAAGTTCAGAGGCACAGTACATGGATCGGAACTATCAGTCGAATGATTGGGGGCATGAGGTACGGATATAGAAAGTGTGCAGCGGACTCATTAGCCTATTTTAAATTCTACTAGTTCACTTCTAGGGTTCGGTGCTAGGGTTTCAACTCTGCTTTGAAGCATGAAATTCAGTCATCCAGGTGCGGAACGGGTAATCAAAGTCATCTCCTGCCTTGGGTTGAGTGAATATGCACAGGTCAGTAAGATGAAGGACTGAGCGTAATTCAACTAGGGTAACAAGAATACCCATTCAAATAGAGTCTGCACCACACGGTCATCAGTAAAAATTGTGTATATTAAGGATTGGATTCGTTCTGTCTTTGTTCAAATGCGTCATCTAGTTGATCGAGAAACTGTCGGCCCAAAGAGCCTAGCCAGAGGGACTGAGACAGTCTCCAGCGTAGACCGAAATGGTCTCGCGAAGCCGGTGACCGTTCAGCTAAGATACGAGATGACTAGTGAATAAATACAGAATTCCTTCAGTAGGGACTCATCAGTAGTAATAGCAGTAGCAGCAGAGTATCGAGTCATTTTATCCATAGGTCCGGCGGAACGAACATTGATGGTCGGATCCCTCTAGTTGCATTCCTTTGTTGAGAGTAGCATGTCTAGTATTCCAGGTTCAATTTAGACTGACTCTATACTCTCGTTAGCGAGACTTGACTCCTACGGTCATCTTTAGGAATAGGTTACTGCCATCTCCGGTGCATCCATCCTACAAATTAGTTCCGGCAAGACCATTCCATCCAAGTGGGGAGTTCCTTACAGGCAAAAGACTGCAAAAGAGCCAGACCGCAGTTGCATCCCAGTTTTCTTAAAAAACACGATAGGGCTTGATTTTGGGCAGCAGGCTATCCGTTCCAGGAGCAAAAGTAGCTCGAGCCAAAGGCGACAGCGAGGCCCCCTGCATCGCGGGGGGGAGGGGAAAAGTGGGTATGCGGGTTTCCCCCTTTGGATGGTTTCTTTACATCTAGTGAATGAAGGTCGCATATCCGCTGTTAAAGTATATTTATGCTGTCGCAGATCGGTTGAGTAGGAACGGTAGAAGAAGAAGGAAGGATGTTACATTCTTTTGCTTCTCCTACGATATTTCTAGTTGGATGAAAACAGCGCCCCTAAAGGCCTTCTCAACTGTCTTTTCTACATGTTTACCAGGCATTGCTGGCAATTGCCCCTCCCTGTCCCTTACTCGTCGCCGTCTCATGGCTATGCGCCGCATTTTATGGCGGGGTATAGAGGTTCTCGCGAAAGGGCCGACTTTATGATATGCTTGTCGATATGGAATTAGATCCCAAAGTTTCGACCACTCACTATCTAGAGAGAAGCCCCAACCTCTTCCTTTCTATACGTTGAGTTATATTCAAAGGTATCCCAACACCGGTAATGCCCCATCTCTTAGTCAATCCGCTACGCACCTTAAGCGCTAGAAGGAATCCGGAAACAGGTTCACCTCTTAGAAGTTTCGATCTTCCCCCAGCCTTGCCATCGAGAGTGAAACTTTATCCAACTCTTTCAGACCCTTAGTGGAAAGCAGCAAGGAGAGCAGCAGGTAATTTATTAAGGAAGCAAGAACTCTTAGGCAAGGAGGGGCGTAGCGCTTATCGTTTAAAAGGGGATTTTTCTTTCTCTAGATTTTTATCTTTCGAGATGCGAAGTTAATGGCATAGAGGCATATTTATATGTAGTGGTTCTCCCGAGGCACATGCGAACTCAGAAGCAGCAGCAGCATTCTCTTTAGCATCCCGCCACTCCTGACTTTGAAAAGGCTATCTCCGACTAGACAGGCAAGCAGACTCACTTCATTCCTAAATCATCATCGGGACTTTTGACTGTTAACACTTGGCTAGTGATCTACTCCCTTTAGTTCGCCTGAAGCTCACCCTGTAAACCCTCATTCTATTCTTCTTTCTTGGGTAGGAAGGACTCCGCGAAGGGATGCGCCTTATCTGGTGGGCGAAAATGGGAGAAGAACTAGGAGCGAGTTTACGAGCCTGGGAATAAAGACCTCTTGCCACCTTTTTATTCCTTACAAAGACGACACGACTAAACAAATCTTTCAATGTCCCGGGCCAATCCAATAGTAGTTCTCCTCTACCAATTGGTACGTTTTGTCTTAGCTCCCCGCTCCGCCCTCTAACTCCTTCATTTTCAATAGGGTCTCTCGTAAAGTTCAGTATGCAGGTTTCAAAAATAGAACATCATTCTAATCTAAAGTAGTCCACTACTTCGATCTCCCCGGGTTCCCGCTCAACCTCCATGCCTCGCAAAAGTCCTAAAATTATCCGTCCCCACCTTCCTCCGTAGTTCACTACGGTTTCCACAGACTGCAGTAGCATGGCCCTTCTACTTAGTGCATCTGCTACGACGTTGCGCTTCCCTGCCTTATGTCGTATCACGCACGATGGAAGGAAGAACACCCACTTTGACTCTTTCGCGTTCAACTTCTCTTGAGACTGGTTGAACCTCCGTACTTGATGGTCCGTGTGCACTACGAATCCTTTGGCAATAGATAGTTTTGAACATTTTTCAGTGCTCTCACCATTGAAATTTTGGATCATACGTGGAGTCATTTTGCTGAGCGTCGTCCAACTTCGAGCTCTAAAACTTCACTGGTCTGCCCTCCACCCCTCCTATTGCCTTCCCCGAGGGTGGTCTACGATCACACCTCAAAAATCACTGTGAAAAATCCGGTAAAAACAAAGGTAAAGCGTCTTTTCAGTAGCTCGAAGCTACGCTACCTTGTGCCCTTCCTTCCTCCAGTACAAAGCAGCAAAAACCCAGCCCCGACGCTATCCCACTCCAATTTCGTAGAAACTTACTGTTGACATTTTTACATTTCTCGTACCTCCTGACGCCTTCATAGCCGCCTCACTTACTCTTTCTTGCTTGGACTGGTCTATCTTCAATCCCTCCCGGGATCAACCAAACCCGTCGGTATACGAGTTTCCCAACTGATCGTAGACCACCCTCGCCCTTTTCCAAGTTGACATACAACTTTATCCAAAAATTCCCACAAGTTACGGTTTAGGTCTTCCTCACTCCGGAAAGAGAAAGATCATTCAGGTATACGGAATTTACCCCCTCTATGGTCTCAGTACCTCATTCATCAGTTGCATAAAGGTACTCGGTGCGTGCATGGGTGAGACCGAACGGCATCACGAGCCACTCATACGGGCCCTCCTTTGTGCTGAAGGCCGTCTTCCATTCGTCTCCCCACCCAACCAATACCATGGTTGTATCCACTTATCAAATCCACCTTTGAGAACGTGCGCCTACGCCCACTCAGAACTTGAGCATCGGGTAAAATCAATAAAGTTCAACGCTCTACTCTTATATTATAGCAGCAGCTCCCATCCATCCTTCTTTGGTGCTAACACTGCTTATTCAACAGCTGATAGGCTTACACCAACAACGGCTACTCTTTCTTCTCTCTTTCACTCCTTCAAGGCCGCTAAGAAGACTCCTTGCAATTTAAAGGTTATCCGGGATAGTTAGTTAATTCTCTTCTTCGATTACTTCTTCCTTTTCTTCTACCCGGGTGTTAGACTCTAAGACTAGCAAAGAAGCTGAAAGACGAACCCTTCTATTTTAGGGGATTTGCTTTATTCTATGATACTCCAACAACAGCTGCAGCCTATTCATCTATTCATGCCTTTCCTTAGGTCAATCGGAGTGAAGTGAGATGGAAAGATCCGAGCTTCCTTTGCCTGCTAGTCTACCCTACTCATACTGTCACACCGGCTTGGTGAATCTCCTCGCTTGCTTGCTGTCTAAGCCAGCCCACCGCCTTTTTACTTTACGCCTACGCCTTCCCATCCGAGGAATGACTGGTATTACTAATAACAGCTACTACTGGGTTTGCTTACTACAGACCATTCATTACCACTTTCTCGAAAAAGGGATTTGATTGACTACTCTAGCTACAACGGTATCGCTCCTACTACTCTTACCTCTTATTACAGAGGATAAACCGGGAAGACTACTCACAAACAGCAGGAATGAATGTTACCAGAATAAGAGAAATTCAGCTACAAACGAATGAATAGACGGGTTTCGCTGGAACCATACTTTGCTATGTCAATAGGAAAGAGAAAGAAAGGTAGGGCGAATGATGCAGTAGGAATAGATTAAAGCTTTGCTGCTTGATACTGAAAGAACTTAGTGTACTCATCCTCAGACACAGATAGAGTTTTATGCTCAGTAGTGGTTGAAGGATTAGGAGTGGGAACATACTCTGAAGTAGCTACATTCGCATATCGTGGAGGTCTACCAACAAGATCTCAACAATAATCACTAGGCTTACGCCCTCTTCACCGAATCACCATAGTGAGAACACCTCCGCGATCCTCGTCCACTTCTCCACAGCCATAAAAAGGGACTGAATCTCCTCCTCGGGCAGGCCATAACACCTTCCTTCCCTCAGCTAAACACAAGAAAAAGAGTCACTCCTCGAGGTAGGTAAGCGACTAGAAGAGGATTTTGAAGGCTTTCAGCAGAAGGTCTGAAAAACTAGTATGTAATCAATGTCTGCATCCCTCATCTCCCTATCACAAGAAGGCGGATAGCGGAAAAGTGAGAGGCTATAGCATCATTCTTCATCTTCCCCTAGAAATATCATAAGAGAAGAAAGGAAAAAAGAAGTAGTACGCCTGGTTCACGAGGTTCTACCACTTTCGTTATAGGCCCAATCATAGTCAAAAGAAGAGTTTGATCCTATATAAAATAAAGAACCGCAGTAACAGCTTAATCAGCAACTTTGGTACCGACATCCACTTTTTTTTGTTCTATACTCTCCACTTGATGTGGAAGTCTTCCAATCCTAGTAGTTGAGATGAAGAAAGGACAGGGGAGGAAGTACTTTATATTCCCCAATCTGATAAAGCTGAGCCAGAGACTTTATTTAATAATTTCTCTTTGTGATTGACCTTAAAGTAGATTCTTAAGTAGTTTAGATTCATTCCTATCCCTCAACAGAGGAAGTTAGGCTAAGAAAGAGTAGAAGGCAGACTAAGCTGGATAGCTAGCTAGATTAATAGACAGTGAAAGTTACGGCTACAGTAAGCACTTTTCTTTCTATTGATTCTTTTGATTCTGAAACTCAATCTTGAACTCAAGCAGGCGAGCAAGGGTAGAGAATTTCCAGTGGAGCTACGTCCTTTAGTAAGTAAGCTAATAACCAGGCTAAAGCAAAGCGACGCTTCTTTTCTTTGTTTGACTCAGAGTCTACTTCACCCCTACCTATGAAACAGGACTCTCCCGACCCGGGAAAGCTCGCCCACTGAGTGAATTGACTGCCCCCTCCCGTGGGAGTAGAAGCTAGAATAGGAGCTCTTTCACCTAGAAGATCAACCACTGATGGATCAAATGGAACCGGATAAACTACTCGATCAATGGTTTCCGAAGAACCCTGGGCCACATCTACTTATCTTCACGCTGGTGAATCAACAGAAACTTCCTTCCGACGAGGAGCGGGAGTAAGAAGAATGAGCGGTTCCTAAGCAGATTATGGGGTTCCCCTCAAGTCCAAGTGTCTCAGCCGACCCAGGTTTTCGCTTTCTTCCCAGTCAATCTCCAAGCTCACCTCCTTTACCCATTCAGAGCAGGAGTTTCTCACCAAGATATTTTGTGAGGATGAGTCAGCTCAAGCACAAAGAGGGAGAAAGAGAACGCTCCCAACTTCCGATTTTTTTGATGAGGAGATTGAGACACTGCAGGTGCGATGTCTCCGGTTTTTAGACAAAGAAAACGTCCGTTCACGTCAGGGCTCCTGCACTATACGGCTTTTGGCGTCTTGCTGGAGGCAGATTTTAGGAAGGAAAGGGGACGCGAGAATCCTTTTCCAAAGGCGGTGAATGGCTTTTAGCAAGCCCCTCCTGGTCATTCGACCAATCAAGCTATTGGATATGGATCGACTCGAAAACCTGACGCACTCCGGCTTTCAAGCCTACGTTTGCTGGAATGACTGATCTTATTCCAAGGCTGGCTGTTGTTGTGACTGATTGGCACTGATTCCCTCCGATTTCGATCTGCTAGCAACTCCGATAGTGTTGCCAATTCCGCACCTCTCTTTGACGGCCAAGCAAGCAAGAAGGGTCGCCCACCCTGCTCGATGAAACGATCCAGATGAACTGACCATGTTTTATTACTCTCTTTCTTTCTACTCGTGTCTCGAGTAGAAAGATGGTAAAGAGGCCTGCCCGCGACAACGAGATTTCTTCGTTTTTATTTTGATTTTTCAAATATGAAGTGAAGCGCGAACCTAATCTTTCTTTATTGACTGGATAGGGATGCGCATTCGAATCATTGATCTACTGATTGAGTACGAACGAGGAAGCTCTTGATGTTTTCTTATTGGTGGAGCAAGAAGAGCGGAATTTTGTCCATGTGAGGCCCGCGATATGGATGAAATGTATCTCCGTCCGTGGTTGGAATCGAGCCAAGCGCTACTTTCAGGCTCTACTAAAAGAATCCCCGGCTGTTAGTCATCGCTCTGTGAAGGAGTGGGCGAATAAACATCCGGCACAGCTAGCGCACGGGAGGTGACACCAACCACACTCCTGGCTAGGCGCACTCTCGTCGATCCAAGGGATGGAAGGGCAGAGACCTTTGGGAGAGGAGCAAAAGTGAGTTGATTTTCGCTCGCCGCCTAAACCGTGAAAAAAGGGGTTGTGGGAGAGCATTCTCTTTATCGATTCTCTTATTGACGCAATTTGTTGATAAGGAATTCCTTATCCGTAAAGCCGTCAAGCAGGCAAAGTCGACTATTCGTCTTCACTTCCTCAAAAGGGCTCAAAAGAGCCCCTGAATGCAGACCAATCCCCCAAGGGACTAAGCGCATTCAGTTATCTTTCAAAGAGCTTATTCGAAAACAACCTATTCTAAAAAAAATAAAAGCAACCTATTTTTTAAGAATAAAATAAGTTGTTATTATTAGTTGTTGCAACCCATTTGAATTTGAAAACAGCTTATTCTGATTAACTTCCTTCAACACCAGCAACGGATAGGACCAGATCTTCTATTTTCTCGACAGCTCTTACTGTAACAGAAAAGACTTGCACCGGTTATTCCACAGAAAGAGGAACTTGAATTAGCCCTCGGGCTGTGAACCATTGTCACTCGTTACGTAACGAAGTTCAGTATCCGTATGTTAGCCAAGATCGGTAACTTTTAACAAAAGATTTTCGAGATACGAATTGAATACGAAGGAAGGAAGCAATCGGAATAAATATGCACTCGATTCGGTCTTATTCATCGGAATAGACCAAGAACCAAGGAAGGGGCAAAAAGCTCTCCTACGGTCACTGGCTTCTCTCCTATGTTTTGAGAAGTGAAACGAAGTACTTCCCAACAGCCAACAGAAGCACGAGTCTAACGGTCTACAGAGTATCCCTGGGCTGATGGCTTTTCTTCCTTCTCTAGAAGAATACTACCTCAAATATAGAAACATATAGGAATTATAAAGCATATGGGAATGCCATAACAGAGAGAAACTAGAGCTTATGTCAAGGAAAGGATGACTTTCCCAACACTAGAAGTCCTACTCATGCTTGTAAAAAAGAGGAAGGTCGCTAATTACAGGCAGCTACCTATGAGAAGATCCATTAAACTAAATTAACAAGCATATAAACAACATACTAAGCAAAAGTGCGTAGACTCAAAAGAAGGAAAAAGGGCAGAAGCTTCCTCTTCTATTTATGTTATGGGTGGCAAAGTCCCAAGGAAAAAAATCCTATTCTTCCCGAGTCTGATTCCCGAGACTGGCCTTCATCTTAGCATTCGTCTCCCCTCGAGTTCTAAGTCTTTAGCGGGTAAAGCTCCCCCTTTCAATGAATAGTTGAAAAAACCTCTTTGGTGATCAAACTCTTCTAAAGAGGGTGCCCTTTCTTTTTCAACTGTCCAAACTCTCGGCTTGAAAGAATCTCTCCTTACTCCATCGTCTGCATCAATAAGAGCATACTCTCTTTCGAAGAGAGCTGCAAGGGGCAAGTTTACCCTTGATCTTAAAGTGAGTCCACTCAGCCTTATGACAGAGTTCCATGTCCTAGATATCAAGGCAACCTTCAATCAATTTTTGGGGAGACTCATCAAGCTGGGGCAATCTCTTCTACATATCATCAGTGTTTGAAATTCCGCTACAAAGGAAGCATCGTTACGATCCAAGCCGACAACGAAGTCAGACTATCTGCTGAGGAGGAGATTATTAACATTGTGAATAACCTTTCGCCGACCGAGGTGGAAGAAACCATTGGGCCATTCTCCGGCTATCGATTTCGATATGGAACTGCCCGTCTATTGAGACGGAGATTAAGCTTTGTTATGTTGTGTACAGGCGCTCTTTGTTAACCCGTCTGGTGCGCAGCTGTATGCCTGTGTAGGTGGTCCCCACGCGGGGAGCTCTTGGGCTTTTTCCGCTCGACCGCACCTACATGAAGGAAGGTTTTTCTAATTGAATGCATGGGTGGGTTCTCCGACTGGATTGGGTTTGTGTTCTGTGACTGGCCTTTCTCTTGTTGTTGTGGATTGCGTGCAGCTTGACCGATAGCGAGAGGAGGTGAAGGCTTGCTGGCGGATCAGAAAGTGGCTTCCCAGTAGGGAGGATTACCCCATGAAAGATAGAGAGAGCCGCTGTAGGCAAGGGAGGAAAGAACATTCAGCTAAGACCGGAAACTCGCCTTTAGTAGCGAAGGAGATAAAGCAAAGAATTCTTTCCTGAAGGTCGAGCTGCCTTGAAAGCAAAGCGCGCCTTCAAGAAAGGAGGTTCGGCAAGTTAAGCTAGTCGACGAGGGGGCGGATCAAGGACTAGTGATAAAGAAAATCCTCCCTTCTTGCTTCCTTAGGGTACGTCCCCTATCGCCTTTCATTCGGAAAAGCTCGAGTCATTATCCTTCCTGTACTTCAAGTGAGAGCTAGAGCGCTTCTTTCTCAATTACATCGACCCTTCGCACCTTGGAATATAGAATAGACACTTTTGAATCCCCTCTTTCGATTAGTAGGGGATTCCTTAGCTTAGCATCAATCCCATTCTTTGCGGATAAAAGTACACTACCCCGCTTGCCTGTAACCTTCTGCTTGCTTGACTACAGTCACTCCTATTAGGTCACGAACTTCCTTAACTTAAGAG